TATGAATGCGTCTAAAGCTACTTGCTTTTTAGATGATCCCTCTAGAAGAGGGGGATTCTATCAAATCTTTCTAGTCTCTAGTCTAGTTACTTCGTTCCCTATTTCTTTTCTACTCGTGAGATCCTAAGGAAAATAATTTTGTTTCTACCGAGCTGAAATAAGAAGCCGAGGGTTCTAGTAAACCAAAACCATCATTTTCTAGCTATTTGGCTTCAATCTCCCCCTTTTTCAGCGCAAAAATTGAAGATTTAGTTACGATTGAAAGTTTTGTACTATCATCCATAGATCCTTTATTCATACTCATTCAATTGGAAGAATTGAACCAATCAAAAAAATTATGCTTCTCGACTCCATAATCCAAATTTTTTATTAAAATTCTGATTGCCTTTTGGATAGAAATCGTGAGAATGTATATTATTTCCTCAAATGTCCTATTGAGGGGTAAAGGATTAAATCTTTTTAAGAAATAAAGTTTTTGATCGGAATATTAAATATGAAAAAAATGGAAAGACCCCTTAACTATTTAAGTTGTTAATAGAACGAATCACACTTTTACCACTAAACTATACCCGCTACATATTCATTATTGGATATGAATGGACTATTTGTCCAACCAAAGTAATCAGACGCAGTCAAGATAGCATCAGAATCATAAAAATTCCAGCATTAACACGTAAAATGAAAAAAAAAAAATAGGTGAATAGCAAAAAGTTTAGTCTAATTTAAATAGTGTACTAAAGTTTTAAGTATTTCTTTTTTTTGAAACCTCCCTTTACTTGAACCTCTTAAGTGAATTATTCAGATGAATATCATACTGAACTTCAACTTTCATTTATAATGAAATTCGTTTTTCATTAATGAATTTCCAAATTTTATACTTAAGAATAATAAAATAAAGACGAAAAATATTAGTAGTATATTACTATTATACTATAATACTATTACTAGATATTACTAGAACATAACACTTTTACTATTAAGACTTAAGACTAAATATTCTAATTTATACTCATTTATACTCTAATTTACTATAATTACTTATAATATACTAAGAATAGATATAAAATCTCTAATATTGAATATTTCAATATAGAATATATCATAATAATCATATGAATATAGAATATTCTATATTAATCTAGATATATATAGAATAGAATTTCTTAAAAGAATTTAATCTATCTATTATAGAATTTCTAATAATTAGGAATGGCAATGAAAATTACTCTTCTTGTTTCAATAACAATTTTTATTCGTTGGAACAAAAGAAGTACTGGCCCGGCTAGTACTTATACTTAACCAGGCCGGGGAAATGAACCTTTTGTACAAAATAAAAGAAGTAAGGTATTCTTTCTATTGGATAAATCTGTTTTGAATCATTGAAGGAAAATAAAAATTGTTCTCAATCTTCACTTCACGTGTGAAATCACATGAAAAATTTCTCATTTGGAATGGGGAGAGATGGCTGAGTGGACTAAAGCGTCGGATTGCTAATCTGTTGTACGAATTATTCGTACCGAGGGTTCGAATCCCTCTCTCTCCGACCCCCTTATAACTTGATATTTTAGAATCGGAATAAATTGCGATTATTTTCTTTTATGAATATCTTTTATCTTTATCTAGCATCTATTCCATTTCTTTCTACATTTACCTATGAAATACCTATTAAAAAATAAAGGAAAAAAAAAGTAAAAACGAATCTCATCTCTTTTTTTATTCTTCACGCCCAGGATTACGCCCCGGATCATTAGATAAGAATCCGAAGATGAAGAGAGAAACAAAGAATATTACTACTGTGTAAACGAATAGTTTAAGAGTAAGCATTACAAATCTCCAAGATAAGATCATTTTTTTAAGGAAATAGATCACCTATTTTACGACACACACTATACACTATTTTGATATGACGCTCTAAAGATGAAAAAAAGGAAGTTTTTTTTTGAAATTTCTTTTCACGAATTTATTTCTAATGTAATATTCTAATGTAATAATATTCGTATTTTTTCGTTACCAAAAATTTCTTGCCATATCCATATCTATAATTAGGTATTGTATGGGATCTTAGAAAGGTCATAACAAAATAAGAAAGAAGCTGATTAGCCTGATTAAAGATAAAGATCATCGCCCCCTTCCCTTCCCTTATTCAAATGAAATCTCAATATAAAATAGAAAATATCAGAATTTCACTTTTTGAATCGAGGTTTCCTAATGTCCAGACTTATCTGAATCTTATTTCTGATCTTATTGATTTTAAGAAGAAAAATCTTATCTTTTTTTAATCGAAGACTTTATGAATTGAATAGAGATTCATTTTTATCGAAAACTTACAGCAGCTTGCCAAACAAAGGCTAAGAGAAAAAATAGTAAAGGGATAACCGGCATAACGTCTACGATTGGATTGAAAAAGGCATAAGCCTCGGGCAATTTGGCGAAGAAAAAACTACTAAGGGTAGAATTAAGACAGATACAGATTAAACTAAAGATATTAAACATAACAAATATTCTTTTCTTGTTCTTAAAGATTAAAATGAGATTGAAATGATAATAAATTATCAGATTGGATTCAGTTGTTTTTCTGAGGTAATTTTTCAAATAAAAAGGCAGATAAAAGAAATTCTTCTTTTTCTTTGACTTCTCCCCAATCAAGAATCCTTCCTTACATTCTCCAATCAAATAAGAATACAAGGAATTCTATTTTCATACAATATATTAATTGAATTATAAGTAATGATCAATTAATCTTTTTGATTCTATATCTATATGTGTTGAATCCCAGCGACAACATGTCCTATATTTATTTTGGTTGGTTAGCGTAGTTTTTTTTAGACCAAATCAAAATGGGGCGTGGCCAAGCGGTAAGGCAACGGGTTTTGGTCCCGTTACTCGGAGGTTCGAATCCTTCCGTCCCAGATCGTTTGCATCAGAAACGAAAGATTCTTCTCTATTGAAATTGAAAATTTTATTCAACAATTTTCTGTTTAATGTTGGATACAATGTTATCCAATCTGAATTCTAAGAATGATTCTTAGAATAATATCTTTTTTTTTTTTATGATGGAGATGGGTGCGAAAAGATCAGAATCCTCGGATTCTGATTTTCTCTTTGATCTTACCTTACACGAGACTTATTCTACTTCATAATAATGAAAACAAAGAAACTTTATTCTCAAACTATCTCTCTTATTTAAATGAAATGAAAATAAGATTCAATTGGAGATGGTAAATATTAAGTAAATCATAATATTAGAATCATAAAATCATATTTCATAAATAAAAAATATTCATATTATAATATATTAATACATAAATACATAATTTTTACATAAGAATATATATTGTATATTTTTATATCTTCTTATTTAAGCTATTTAATATTATCTTATTAATATATAATTGATTCTATCATTGAATATTTATGAATATTTCAATGAAATATTTAATTTAGTCATAGTTATTAGTTAGTATAGTATTTAGTTAAAGTGGCTAAAAACTTTTATCCATTCATGGGGATTTCTTTTTCAGTTGAATGAAAGTAAAGTCAAAGGTTTTTTTGAGGTTTCTATTTTCTTTTTTTTTTTTGAAAAGAAAAAGAGGGATCTTTTATGATGGACAATCCCGAAAGATCTGTTGAAGATGTAAATAGTAAATAAGTTTGCTTAAAACTGATTTGTTTTTCTCATATGAATATTATTCATATGAGAAAATATGGGGTAATTTTAAGTGAAATCCTTTTCTCCGGATAAACACTTATCTTTCAGTGTAGATTATTATGTATCGGTTCAACCAATGACTATTCATTTCATTATTCCATATTGAATCAATTGCATACGGTTCTAATTTAAAAGAAAATTAGAGGGATGTTATGGTAAAACTTCGTTTGAAACGATGTGGTAGAAAGCAACGTGCGACTTGAAGGACATGATTGGCTGTGGATTCTGACATCCACCATTTTCTATACGAATGAAGATGCTCTTGTCTCGACATAGTTTGTTCTGCTAGGAACCTATTTTAATTTGTCTTGGGTTGCTAAATAAAGATACTAAAGGTATATACTAATGGTATATAAAGGTATAGCATATTATGGAGCTCGAGCAAAAATGATTGATTCATTTATCGGGGGAATAATCTAGGGTTAGTGATAATCAATAAGTTAGACCAACTTTGTAAATATATCATCAATATATATAAATGGAGAGAGAGGTTCAATTTTGAACAAGTTTGAAATGAAAAAAAAAATCAAATTTTTCGAAAATTTCAAACTTTTTCGATAAAGAGTGTATCACAAAGGAATCAATCTTTCGTATGATTTTTCCCTTTTCCATAGAAAGAACAAAAAACAAAAGGTATGTTGCTGCCTTTTTGAAAAGGAGTAAGGATCACCGAAGTAATGTCTAAACCTAATGATTTCAAAAAGTGCAAAGCAAAGACAACAAATTCCGGAACAAGGAAACACTATTTTCACTTGTCTCAATATTTGGATCAGAATGAGTAAAAAAAATAGATCCGAAAGGAGACAAAAAAAAGGTTAGAGACAGCTCAAGAAATTCTAAGGATTTCCTTTCGAACTCTTTCAAAACTACCCAACTTGAGTTAGGAGTACGAATGAAATTTCTTTTTCTGTAAAGAAGGAAAAAAAAAGGCTCAAATTACAGTCTAATTCTTTAGGGATCCATTTCTATTTCTATCTATATAGATAGAAATAGAAATTCTAGAAATTAGAATCATTTTTTCTTGAGCCGTATGAGGAGAAAACCTCATATACGTTTCTAGGGGGGCATTTTTTATCTACATCTATCCCAATGAGCCATCTATCGAATCGTTGCAATTGATGTTCGATCCCGAAGAGAAGGAAAAGATCTTCGAAAAGTGGGTTTTTATGATCCGATAAAGAATCAAACTTATTCAAATGTTCCTGCTATTTTATATTTCCTTGAAAAAGGTGCTAAACCCACAGGAACTGTTTATGATATTTTAAGGAAGGCAGAATTATTTAAAGAATTTCTAGTTTCTTTTGATAAAAAAGAAAGTAAAAACAAGAATCATGAATAAAAAAAAGATAGGATAACTAATACCTATCTTTGCGTAATTCTTTCTTCAAAGTTTCTTATTTTTTTGTTCTATTCATACTTACTTTTATTCTTATTTTTCTTATTCGTATTTTTTTCTTGCTTCTTTTTGTGGAACCCCCCAACAAGGGGGGTAATCTTTCTTCTTGTATCTTGTATTTGTATTGTACCTTTCTTTTTTTGATTAAAGAAAGCCGCTATTTTTTCTATCTCTACCTTATTCCTTCTTTTTTTCCGCTCAAAGTTCTTATTTATTCTTTATGTTGTGCTAATCCAACACAAATTTCTATATAATTTCTTGAAATTTGTTTTCTAAAAAGTCCATTCATATTGACAATGGTGTCTCAAACAAATATAATTTGATCGTATATAAATAAATATTGTTATCTCCATCCCCATTCCCTCCCCTATTGGATCTTTCCTTCACTTTAGGAAAATGGATGAGTTTGTTGGATTTTTTTATTTCGATCATATCTACACTTTATATTGATTATATTAATTCGGGTTGCTAACTCAACGGTAGAGTACTCGGCTTTTAATTGCGACTATGATCTTTTACACATTTGGATGAAGGAATTCGTCTAGACTATTGGTAGAGTTTATAAGACCGCGACTGATCCTGAAAGGTAATGAATGGAAAAAAAAGCATGTCGTAAAAAGAATAGAAAAATAGAAATAAAAAAGAATAATATAATAATATAATCATAGAAAAAGAAGATTTCTAGTACTCAATAATATAAATAGAACGAGAATTTTTCTTTTTATAAAAATTTAAGTTCAGTAAAGTATTTCGGGTCTAGTGAATAAATGGATAGAGCCTTATGGCTCCAATTCGAGTAAGACAAAAAAGCAACGAGCTTCCGTTCTTAATTTGAATGATTACCCGATCGAATTACTAATTATACGTTAAAAATAGATTAGTGCCTGATGTGGGAAAAGGTTCTCTTGTGAATTGTGAGTGGACCATTGATTCTTTTTTTTTTTTTTAATCCTAATTATTCTTTATTGTGGATTGGAGACGGATGTGTATAAGAAATAGTATAGTGATAAAAAAAGAATTTTTTCCAAAGTCAAAAGAGTGATTGGGTTGCGAAAATAAAAGATTTTTACCCCTTTTTCTTATTGTTATTTTCTATTTTATTTATTTCTTTTATTTTTCTTCTAGTTATATTAAAAGGGAAAAGAAAACCAAATTGGATAGAAAGGGAAAGGAAAAAGATCTGTAGATTGGGCTCTCTGTCTCCGGGGTATATATTCTTTATTTGTTCTTACTTTTATAGAATCTTTTACTTCTTAAATTATCATTATGTTTTTTACATCACAGTACAGTATAAAAGTATATAAAAGTATATATTTTTGAAAGTAAAAGTATAGACAGTGCGTAGTATATATTACTACTAGACTATATTATTCTAATTATTTCTTAGAATATAGAATAATAGAATAAGAATATTCTTATTTCTTATTCTATTCTTATTCTATTATTCTAGTTAGAAGTTAGACTTTTTTATACTAAATACTCTTTTAGTATAATTTAGTATAAGAGAAACAATATACTACATACAGCATATACATACGCCGTTATGACCATATTGCACTATGTATCATTTCATAACACAAGAAGTGCTTCTCTTTTTTGGTTACATTAGAAATGTATTTAAATGGCAGAATTACAAGGATATTGAGATTGAAAAAAGATAGATTTCGGCAACAAAACTTCCTATATCCGCTACTCCTTCAGGAGTATATTTACTCACTTGCTCATTATCATAGCTTCAATAGTTTGATTTTCTACGAACCTGTGGAAATTCTAGGTTATGACAATAAATCTAGTTTAGTACTTGTGAAACGTTTAATTACTCGAATGTATCAACAGAAATCTTTGATTTCTTCGGTGAATGATCCTAACCAAAATGAATTTTGGGGGCACAAGAATTCTTTTTCTTCTCATTTTTCTTCTCAAATGCTATCAGAAGGTTTTGGAGTCATTCTGGAAATTCCATTCTCGTTGCGATTAGTATCTTCCCTTGAAGATAAAAGAATACCAAAATCTCAGAATTTACGATCTATTCATTCAATATTTCCCTTTTTAGAGGATAAATTATCGCATTTAAATTATGTGTTAGATCTACTAATACCCCATCCCATCCATCTGGAAATCTTGGTTCAAATTCTTCAATGTTGGATCAAAGATGTTCCTTCTTTGCATTTATTGCGATTGTTTTTCCACGAATATCATAATTTGAATAATCTCATTACTTCAAAGAAATCCATTTACGTCTTTTCAAAAAGAAAGAAAAGATTCTTTTGGTTCCTACATAATTCTTATGTATATGAATGCGAATATCTATTCCTGTTTCTTCGTAAACAGTCTTCTTATTTACGATCAATATCTTCTGGAGTCTTTCTTGAGCGAACACATTTCTATGGAAAAA